ATAAGAATGCTAGTTCTTACTGTTCATATAGTTCATATATATCTATCATCTATGAAAAAAAAATATAGATAGATATGTTATGATATGGATCTGAATTGTGTTATGTGACATCAATTCGTTATGTATGGATGAGATTCCAAGGTCCTGATTGCGTGCATCCAGTAGGAATTGAACCTACGACTTCGCCAATTATGAGTTGGGCGCTTTCACCACTCAGCCATGGATGCTTAACAGGGACCCTTGTCCACGGTGCCAATCCAATATAAAAAACAAGTCAAATGAAAATAACATAAAATAAGTCAAATGAAAATAACATAAAATCATTTAAATTAAAATAACATAAAATAAGTCAAATGAAAATAACATAAAATCATTTAAATTAAAATAACATAAAAGAAGAATCAAAATGAGATGAAATCTCGGGGGTGAACCTAATGCAAAAAAGACAAATCAAGATGCAAAAAAGACAAACCAAGTTCTGTATTTTCGAATTGAGAGAGATAATGAGAGAGATAAAGAATTCTCACTATTTCTTAGATTCGTGGACCCAATTCAATTCAGTGGGATCCTTTATTCACATTTTTTTCCACCAAGAACGTTTTCTAAAACTCTTTGACCCACGAATTTTTAGTATTCTACTTTCACGCAATTTCCAGGGTTCAACAAGCAATCGATCTTTCACGATCAGGGGAGTAATACTCTTTGTAGTAGCGGTACTTATATATCGTATTAACAATCGAAATATGGTCGAAAGAAAAAACCTATATTTGACAGGGTTTCTTCCTATACCTATACCTATGAATTCCACTGGACCCAGAAATGATCGATTGGAAGAAGCTGTTGGGTCTTCCAATATCAATAGGTTGATTGTTTCGCTCCTGTATCTTCCAAAAGGAAAAAAGATCTCTGAGAGTTCTTTCCTGAATCGGAAAGAGAGTACTGGGGTTCTCTCAATAACAAAGAGGAATTCTAGTTGTAAGATATCTAATGAAACCGTCGCCGAAATTGAGATCTTATTCAAAGAGAAAGATAGCAAATCTCTGGAGTTTCTTTTTGTATATTATATGGATGATGATTCGACCCACAAGGACCATGATTGGAAATTGGCTGATCCTATTTTATTGGAAAGATTAGCGAAAGACTGGATTTCTTATCTTATGTCTGCTTTTCGTGAAAAAAGACCAATTGAAGCGGGGGTTTTCTTCAAACAACATGAGCATGTTTCCCATCTCTTCTCGAGAAACAAGGGGGCTATCTCGTTGCAAAATTGTACTCAATTTCATATGTGGAAATTCCGCCAAGATCTCTTCCTTTTATTCCCTAGTTGGGGGAATAATCCGCCCGAATCGTATTTTTGGTTAGGCAATGTGTGGTTGGGAAAGAAGGATCGGTTTTTTAGCAAGGTACGGAATGTATGGTCAAATATTCAATATGATTCCACAAGGTCTAGTTTCGTTCAAGTAACGGATTCTAGCCAACTGAAAGGATCCTCTGATCAATCCAGAGATCATTTGGATTCCAATCATTTGGATTCCATTAGTAATGAGGATTCGGAATATCGCACATTGATCAATCAAAGAGAGATTCAACAACTAGAAGAAAGATCGATTCCCTGGGATCCTTCCTTTCTTCAAACGGAACGAAAAGAGATAGAATCAGACCGATTCCCGAAAAACCTTTCTGGATATTCCTCAATGTCCCAGCTATTCACGGAACGCGAGAAACCGATGATTAATCATCTGTTTCCGGAAGAAATGGAAGAATTTCTTGGGAATGCTACAAGATCCGTTCGTTCTTTTTTCTCTGATAGATGGTCAGAACTTCATCTGGGTTCGAATCCTACTGAGAGGTCCACTAGAGAGCAGAAATTGTTGAAGAAACATCTTTCTTTTGTCCGGCGATCAGAAAATAAAGAAATTATTCATTTATTCAAAATCATTACGTATTTACAAAATACTGTCTCAATTCATTCTATTTCATTAGATCCGGGATGTGATATGGTTCCGAAGGATGACCCGGATCTGGACAGTTCCAATAAGATTTCATTCTTTAACAAAAATCCATTTTTTGATTTCTTTCACCGATTCCATGAACGGAACAGGGGAGGATACGCGTTACACCACGATTTTGAATCAGAAGAGAGATTGCAAGAAATGGCAGATCTATTTACTCTATCAATAACCGAGCCGGATCTGGTGTATCATAAGGGATTTTCTTTTTCTATTGATTCGTACGGATTGGATCAAAAAAAATTCTTGAATGAGGTATTCAACACCGGGGCTGAATCGAAAAAGAAATCTTTATTGGTTCTGTCTCCTGTTCTTTTTCGTTATGAGGAGAATGAATATTTTTTTCGAAGGATCAGACAAAAACGGGTCTGGATCTCCTGCGGGAATGGTTTGGGAGATCTAAAGCAAAAAATGGTGGTATTTGCTAGCAATAACATAATGGAAGCAGTCAATCAATATAGATTGATCCGAAATCTGATTCAAATCCAATATAATAGGTACATAAGAAGTGTATTGAATCGATTCTTTTTAATGAATAGATCCGATCGCAACTTCGAATATGGAATTCAAAGGGATCAAAAAGGAAAGGATACTCTCAGTCATAGAACTCTAATGAAATATATGATCAAACAAGATTATGCATATATATACAAATGGTCCAATGGGAGCAAGAATTGCCAGGAACATTTGGAACATTTCCTTTCTGAGCAGAAAAGCTGTTTTCAAGTGCATTTTCAAGTGCAAAAGAGCCGTTTTCAAGTAATGTTTGATCAATTACGTATTTATACACGTATTCGTATTAATCAATTTTTGATGAATTATTCTGAGGTTTGCAAGAAATTCGAAAAAGATGTGTATAAGTTGCTTACTTTCTTTTTGCCCAAGTGGTCCAGGTCACTTCGTTTCTTTTTCCTTTTCCCCCAGTCACTTCGTTTTTTGGGCAAGTCACTTCGTTTTTTGGCCAAGTTGCTTTTCTTTTTGTCTAATTCACTTTCTTTTCCTTTTTCCTGTGTAAGTTTTGGGAATACCCCCATTCATAGGTCCGAAATCAACATCTATGAATTGAAAGGTCCGAATGATAAACTCTGCAATCAGTTGTTAGAATCGATAGGTTTTCAAATTGTTCATTTGAAAAAATTGAACCCCTTCTTACTGGCTGATGATGGTACTTCGAAATTCTTGATCAATGGAGGAACAATATCACCATTTTTGTTCAATAAGATACCAAAGCGGATGATTGACTCATTCCATACTAGAACTAATCGCAGGAAATCCTTTGATAACAAAGATTCCTATTTCTCAATGATATTCTACGATCAAGACAATTGGCTGAATCCCGGGAAACCATTTCACAGAAGTTCATTGATATCCTCTTTTTATAAAGCAAATCGACTTCGATTCTTGAATAATCCGCATCACTTCTGCTTCTATTGTAACAAAAGATTCCCTTTTTCTGTGGAAAAGGCTCGTAATAATAATTCATATTTTCTATATGGGCAATTTCTCAATATCTTGTTCCTTCGCAAGAAAAGATTTTCTTTGTGCGTTGGTAAAAAAAAACATGTTTTTGGGGGGAGAACTACTATTTCACCAATCGAGTCACAAGTATCTAACATATTCATACCTAACGATTTTCCACAAAGTGGTGACGAAAGGTATAACTTGGACAAATCTTTTCATTTTCTAAGTCGACCCGATCCATTCGTTCGTAGAGCTATTTATTCGATCGTAGACACTTCTGGAAACCCTCTAACAGAGGGACAAATTGTCAATTTTGAAAGAACTTATTGTCAACCTCTTTCAGATATGAATCTATCTGATTCAGAAGGAAAGAACCTTCATGA